AAAAGAGCGGTATTTGCCAGAGAATTGGGAGTTCCTATCGTAATGCATGACTACTTAACTGGGGGGTTCACCGCAAATACTAGCTTGGCTCATTATTGCCGCGACAATGGTCTACTTCTTCACATCCATCGCGCAATGCATGCAGTTATCGATAGACAGAAAAATCATGGTATGCATTTTCGTGTACTAGCTAAAGCATTGCGTATGTCTGGTGGAGATCATATTCACGCTGGTACAGTAGTGGGTAAACTGGAGGGGGAACGTGAGATGACTTTGGGTTTTGTTGATTTATTACGTGATGATTTTATTGAAAAAGATCGAAGTCGTGGTATTTTTTTCACTCAAGACTGGGTCTCTATGCCTGGTGTTCTGCCCGTGGCTTCAGGGGGTATTCATGTTTGGCATATGCCTGCCCTAACCGAAATCTTTGGGGATGATTCCGTACTACAGTTCGGTGGAGGAACTTTAGGGCACCCTTGGGGAAATGCACCCGGTGCAGTAGCTAATCGGGTGGCTTTAGAAGCATGTGTACAAGCTCGTAATGAGGGACGTGATCTTGCTCGTGAAGGTAATGATATTATTCGTGAAGCTTGCAAATGGAGCCCTGAGCTAGCCGCTGCTTGTGAAATATGGAAAGAGATCACATTCGATTTCGACCCAGTGGATAAGCTAGATAAAGAGACAAAATAAGCGCGTATAATTCAGCAATTCCTGTTTGTTCTCCTAATTTATTGCAATGAAACTTGGCCCAATCTTTCTTTTTTTGAGGAAAAGATTGGGCCGAATAAAGAATAAACATCTTATACTAATCCTATACTATGAACTATGAGGGTCTTTGTGTATTTGCATATATCTTTTATATGTACAGACCTTACGATATACAATACGATAAGTATATACAAAATCTAAACATAATAAGATAAGATCGAAGGAAGACTAAACAACTTATCTATTCTATTATTTATTGTTGGAGCCATAGGCTGAATTATGGATCCTTGGGATTGGATTGGTGGATCATTTTATTCAAGCCAAGGGAAGGATCCCTTCTACCCCTATCCTGTATATTGTCTTTTTCGTTCCCTGTTGTAATAGAAACTCATTTTCTTATTTGACTATATGACACGAGATTCTACGAGACGAGAATTCCTTTTTAATTTATGGGAAGAAACAACTATGTATCTTTTTGATGAGAATTGAAAGTTTTACATGAGAGAAACCTGTCTTTATATATCTTTTTTTGAGGAAAAGATTCTATCATAATCACTATCATAATATTGAAATGATTCACCGGATTCCTCAAAAGGAGAATCCTTTCTTTTCAAGACTCGCTCGTTTTTCATTAACAATCTTAATGATTGGATTATATGCTTCTTTTGAATTCTGATGAGAAAGAAAAAAGAAAGAGTAAAATGATTTTTTCTTCATCGAATGACTATTCATTTATTAGTATTAGGTTTTCATAAAATAGGGGGCAGAAAGAATCTATGGAAAAATGTTGGTTCAATTCGATGTTGTCTAACAAGAAGTTAGAACATAGGTGTGGACTAAGTAAATCAATGGATAGTCTTGATGCTCTTGGATATACCAGTGGAAGTGAAGAGCCTATGAAAGATGATGCGGAGAAAAAGATTCCTAGTTGGGACAGTTATAGTTTTAGTAATATTAATTATCTAAATTATTTATTTGATAGCAGGAATATTTGGAGTTTGATCTCTGATCATACTTTTTTAGTTAGAAATAGTAATGGTGACACTTATTCTGTATATTTTGATATTGAAAATCAGATTTTTGATATTGACAATGCTAGTTCTTTTTTGAGTGAACTAGAGATTCTTTTTCCTAGTTATTTGAATAGTGAGTCTAATAGTAGTAATTACTACTATTATTATTCCATGTATGATACTCAATCTAATTGGAATAATCACATTAATAGTTGCATTGATAGTTATCTTCGTTTTGAAATCAGTCTTAATAGTGACATTTACAGTGGTATCGACAGTTACATTTCTAGTTTCATTTGTACGGAAAGTATAAGTAGTATTGAAAGTGGAAATTCTAGTATCAAAACTAGTAGCAGTTATTTCAATATAAGAGAAATATCTAATGATTTCGATATAAATACAAAATACAAACAGTTATGGGTTCAATGTGAGAATTGTTATGGATTAAATTATAAAAAATTTTTTAGTTCAAAAATGAATATTTGTGAACACTGCGGATATCATTTGAAAATGAGTAGTTCAGACAGAATCGAACTCTTTATTGATCCTGGCACTTGGGAGCCTATGGATGAAGATATGGTCTCTGTGGACCCCATTGAATTTCATTCAGAGGAGGAACCTTATATAGATCGCATCTCTTTTTATCAAAGAAAAACGGGTTTAACTGAAGCTGTTCAAACGGGCGTAGGTCAACTAAATAGTATTCCCATAGCAATTGGAGTTATGGATTTTCAGTTTATGGGAGGTAGTATGGGATCCGTAGTAGGTGAGAAAATCACCCGTTTGATCGAGTATGCTACTAATCGATCTCTACCTGTCATTATTGTGTGTGCTTCTGGAGGAGCACGCATGCAAGAAGGGAGTTTGAGCTTGATGCAAATGGCTAAAATATCTTCTGCTTCATATGATTATCAATCAAATAAAAAATTATTCTATGTATCAATCCTTACATCTCCTACAACTGGCGGAGTTACGGCAAGTTTTGGTATGTTGGGAGATATCATTATTGCTGAACCTAATGCCTACATTGCGTTTGCGGGTAAAAGAGTAATTGAACAAACATTGAAAAAGACAGTACCCGACGGTTCACAAGCGGCTGAGTATTTATTCCATAAGGGCTTATTCGACCCAATCGTACCACGTAATCCTTTAAAAGGTGTTCTGAATGAGTTATTTCAGCTACATGGTTTCCTTCCCTTGAATCAAGATTCAAAAAAGATATCGAAAAAATGAAAAGAAAATAGTAAAAAAGAAGAAATTTCAAATCAAATAAATAAAATAGAAATATTCAAATAACAAATAATAAGAATATAGAGGTTCTTTTCAAAAAAAAAAATGTTTTTCGAAAGGAAAGATAGAAAGACGATGAAGATAAGGATGGGAGAAGAAGAATCCAGCGGATTCTCATACATATTCGTGTAGAAAGAGGAATAGGTACACTTCATTTAGTTCTACATTCGTTATTGATTCTTAAATACTTCATATTAAGATTATCTTAATATTCTATCTAATAGATAGACTTATCATAAGATATCTTTATAATTATAATTTATAATTATAATAGGTACAAATATGAAATCGAGGTACCCATTCTATGATAGATTTGAACTTTCCCTCTATTTTTGTTCCTTTAGTGGGCCTAGTCTTTCCGGCAATCGCAATGGCTTCTTTATCTCTTTATGTCCAAAGAAATAAGATTGTCTAAATATGATGGGACCAAATCTCATCAATTTCTTTCAACACTGGATCATCATCCAGATGCTTTTTTAATGTAATATGGTAGGATATATGATATGTGGCCTTTCCGAAAACAAATGGAAGAGTTGTTTTGTTATGTATGCCGATGCATAATATACGCATTAATGCATGTATATGCGGTTATAGCTTAATAAATTAAATGATGAAATTCAAAATGATCAGCAAATCTTTTTTGAAAAAGATTTGAAATAGAAACTCAATGTATCTAACCAATTATTCCTAATGGTTCCCGTCGGAATGCTGCTAGTTGATGAAAGTTACTTCGGGATCAAGCAATAAAGTCGAGTCAAATCCTTTTGGGTTATTCTCTCAATTCTAATCGAATGCAACTGGATCTAGTATAGTATGAACTGGCGATCAGAACTTATATGGATAGAACTTATAACGGGGTCTCGAAAAACAAGTAATTTTTGCTGGGCCTGTATCCTTTTTTTAGGTTCACTAGGATTCTTAGTGGTTGGAACTTCCAGTTATCTTGGTAAAAATCTGATATCCGTATTTCCGTCTCAGCAAATTCCTTTTTTCCCACAAGGGATCGTGATGTCTTTCTATGGGATCGCAGGTCTATTCATTAGTTCTTATTTGTGGTGCACAATTTCATGGAATGTAGGTAGTGGTTATGACCGATTCGATAGAAAAGAAGGGATAATGTCCCTTTTTCGTTGGGGATTTCCTGGAAGAAATCGTCGCATCTTCCTTCGTTTCTTTCTGAAAGATATCCAATCAATCAGAATGGAGGTGAGAGAGGGTCTTTTTCCTCGTCGTGTCCTTTATATGGAAATCAGGGGCCAAGGAGCCATTCCCTTGACCCGTACTGATGAGAATTTGACTCCACGAGAAATTGAACAAAAAGCTGCCGAATTGGCCTATTTCTTGCGCGTACCCATTGAAGTATTTTGAAATGAACTGAAGAATCAATCTCAGCATGAGAGAAGGAACTTAATACATCTCAAAAGCAGGAGGGAGTATATGGAACAATATTAATAAAATCTAATATAACTAATTAAATAAAATAGATTTTAAAATCTATTAAGGAGAATAGAAACTATTTGTACACAAAAACTATTTTTTATACGCATACACATGGCGTCCAGCTTTACTCTTTATACTAGTAAAAGGTCTAATAAGTATAGATTCATCAAATATCCTAACATGTCTTTTGTTTTCGTAAAATAGAATTCCTCTTTTTAGGCCTTTGAATTGATACCCTATCCCCGCGCTGCGGTTAGACAGTGAAATCTTTCGAATTCGAAATAGAAATAAAAGAATGAAAGGATCCGGTAGGGTTCGTCTTTAAATCCAAATTCTATTCGTTAGTTCAAATGGGTTTTCGAGTCTTCATGGAAAGGAATAAATGAAGAGGAAATCGGTTACAATTTGCCTAATCGGGATCTCTGGAATATGGAAAGAATATTTACTTCTTTTTTTTTTCATTCGAAAAGGGCCTTCTTCTATGTTCTATTCTAGATTATTCTAGATCCAAAGAGTCAATTCTTACACAAAAACAAAAATAGGAAAAGATCCATAGGTTCGATACCTTATTCTTGTTAGAGTTATAGGCTCTTGTTATATAACTCGTGCTTCATATAAATTTCAGATAGAATCGACGAATGAAACAGGTTCATTAACAATTCACATCACAGATACAGAATGAAAAAAAAGAAAGCATTGGCTTCCCTCCCATATCTTGTGTCTATACTCTTTTTGCCCTGGTGGGTCTCTCTCTCATTTAAGAAAGGTCTAGAAACTTGGGTTATTAATTGGTGGAATACCAGGCAATCCGAAATCCTTTTGAATGATATTCAAGAGAAAAATGTTCTAGAAAAATTTATGGAATTAGAAGAACTATTCCTGTTGGACGAGATGATAAAGGAGTACTCGGAGACACATATGCAAAGCCTTCGTATAGGAATGCACAAGGAAACAATACAATTGGTCCAAAGACACAATGAATCTCATTTCCATATCATTTTGCATTTCTCTACAAATCTAATCTGTTTCGCTATTCTAAGTGGTTATTTTGTTCTGGGTAATGAAGAACTTTTCATTCTAAATTCTTGGATTCAGGAATTTCTCTATAACTTAAGTGATACAATCAAAGCTTTTTCGATTCTTTTAGTTACTGATTTATGGATCGGATTTCACTCGACCCATGGTTGGGAACTAATGATTGGTTCGATCTACAACGATTTTGGATTGGCTCAGAATGACCAGATTATATCTGGTCTTGTTTCCACTTTTCCAGTGATTCTAGATACAATTGTGAAATATTGGATCTTCCATTTTTTAAATCGTGTATCTCCTTCGCTTGTAGTAATTTATCATTCAATGAATGAATGAATAATTCATTAGATCTTTTGATATCAATCAAATCATAATCTTTCTTCGTGTATAAAGAAATCATTTTTAATCTTACTTATTCTTTATACTTCTACCTTTTCAATTCAAGGTATTCATACTATATTCCACCAGTACAAATCTTTCAGTACAATCAATACAATGGCAAACTCGTGGATAGGGAATTCTACTAACTACCTATCAAATTTATTGTAGAAATTCCGGGGATCAATGATTGGACCATGCAAAATAGAAAGACTTTTTCTTGGGTAAAAGAACAGATGACTCGATCCATTTATGTATCGATCATGATATATGTAATAACTCGAGCATCTATTTCAAATGCATATCCCATTTTTGCGCAGCAGGGTTATGAAAATCCACGAGAAGCAACTGGGCGAATTGTATGTGCCAATTGCCATTTAGCTAATAAGCCCGTGGATATTGAAGTTCCGCAAGCTGTACTTCCTGATACTGTATTTGAAGCAGTTGTTCGAATTCCTTATGATATGCAACTGAAACAAGTTCTTGCTAATGGTAAAAAGGGAGCTTTGAATGTAGGAGCTGTTCTTATTTTACCCGAGGGATTCGAATTAGCCCCCCCCGATCGTATTTCTCCCGAAATGAAAGAAAAGATGGGCAATCTTTCTTTTCAGTGTTATCGTCCTAATAAAAGAAATATTCTTGTGATAGGTCCTGTTCCCGGTCAGAAATATAGTGAAATCGTCTTTCCTATTCTTTCCCCCGACCCTGCTACGAAAAAAGACGTTCACTTCTTAAAATATCCCATATATGTAGGTGGGAACAGAGGAAGGGGTCAGATTTATCCTGATGGTAGTAAGAGTAACAATACAGTTTATAATGCTACATCAGCTGGTATAGTAAGCAGAATAGCACGTAAAGAAAAGGGGGGATATGAAATATCCATAGTTGATGCATCAGAAGGACGTCAAGTGGTTGATATTATACCTCCAGGGCCAGAACTTCTTGTTTCAGAAGGTGAATCCATCAAGCTTGATCAACCATTAACAAGTAATCCAAATGTAGGAGGGTTTGGTCAGGGAGACGCAGAAATAGTGCTTCAAGATCCATTACGAGTTCAAGGCCTTCTGTTATTCTTGGCATCTGTGATTTTGGCACAAATATTTTTGGTTCTGAAAAAGAAACAGTTTGAAAAGGTTCAGTTGTACGAAATGAATTTCTAGATCTAGAGATTTATTAAAAGAAAGTTGGTAAAAGTGCCAAATTCTTGTTGATTGATAGAATGATATATGATTCAAGAAATTCTATAAGTCTTTTCTTTGTTTGTTTTTTTTTTTATACTATTTTTTATTTTGCGGGATGTCTGAAACTCATTACTTGTATACCATTCCTAATGATAGAAAATCAGCATACAAATACAAAGGAATAGAATAAAAGGCAAGGACGGGAAAAATGAAAGGAAAAAAGATTTATAGAAAGTATTCTTAGTCTTCCTAATCGTCTATTCGATTCGATACAAGACTACACAAGAAAAGTATTTTCTTGTGTAGTCTTGTATCGAAAGACTCATGATTTTTTTCCTGTTCGCCAAAGATTCTTATTCCTTGTTTTATTTTCCGGGTATAATTGAACAAATAGAACTTCTTCAATTATTCAATTCACTTCAACTTATAACTTAGGAAAATAATTCAAACAAAAAAAG